AATATATATATATATATAATATAATAATATATATATATATATATAATTATATATATATTATTATTACTATATTATATAATATATAATATTATATTAAATAATTTTAATTATTATAATTATCATAGATAATTATAATAATTAAAATTATTTAATATTTTATAAATCTTAAATAAATTTTATTTAATTAATTTTTTATAATTTTTAATTTAATTTTGATTGTTTAAATAAATTAATATTAATTACATTAACTAATAAAGTTTTATATTCTCCCAATCTAAATTTAAAATAAAACTTTATATTTCTTAGAAATAATTATATTTAAATAGGTTTTAAGTGATTTATAAATATTATTAATTTTAAAATAATTATTATATATATAAATTTATTATTATTCATATATATAAATATATATTAATAAATATTATAATAATTAATATTTAATTATATTTAATATTAAATATTTATATATATATAAATATATAAAGATTATATTATATTATTATTAATATAAAAAAGATAATTCACCTACTTTTTTATAAAATTAAAATATTATTCAAATTTACCCCCCTATAATTTACCATATCGTCAATTTTAAAAGTTTCAGCAATTTTAGCCATTTTTTTCAACTTTTTTAAATTTTTTGACTTACTTTTCACCTTTTTAACCAATTCTGAAACTTTTACGAATCTTTTTTAGTACCAAATAGTTAAAAGATTAAAAATATTTAGATTAATAATATAAACAAATATTTAATTTAACTTTTTCCCACTATTATCTAAATAAAACTTAAAAAAATAAAGTGCCTGAAAAAAAGGATTATCTTGATAGGATAAATTATGTAATTAATTTACCTTTATTATTTACATCTAATAGAATTAAACTATTTCTAAAAGTATCAAAAACTTATGTACATCATATACTAAAATGTAAAAAAGATAAGCTAATTTTAAGCTATTGGGTTCATACCCCAACTATAAAGGTTTTAATCCTTTTCTTTTTAATATTAAATTTATATAAATTAATTTTCATTTTAACATTAATTTTAGGAACATTAATTTCTATTTCTTCTTATTCATGATTAGGAACTTGAATAGGATTAGAAATAAATTTATTATCTTTTATTCCATTAATTAAAGAAAATAATAATTCATTTTCATCTGAATCTTCAATTAAATATTTTTTAATTCAAGCCTTAGCATCATCTATATTTCTTATTTCAATTATTATTTTAATAACAATATCAAATTTATTAAATGAATTCTTTATTAATAATTTTATATTATCTATAATTATAAATTCATCATTATTAATAAAAATGGGAGCTGCCCCTTTCCATTTTTGATTTCCAGAAATTATTGAAGGATTAAACTGAATAAATTCATTAATTTTAATAACTTGACAAAAAATTGCACCTATAATATTATTATCTTATTCTATTAAATTCAATAATTTTATTATCATTATTATTTTAATATCAACTTTAATTGGAAGAATTTCAGGATTAAATCAAATTAGTATACGAAAATTAATAGCCTATTCTTCAATTAATCATTTAGGATGAATATTAAGATCTTTTTTATTTAATGAAATATTATGAATTAATTATTTTATTTTATACTTTTATATATTAATTTCTTTAATTTATATTTTAAATAAATTTAAAATTTTTTATATAAAACAGATATTTTTAATTTTAAATAAAAATACTATAATTAAATTTATTTTTTCATTAAATTTTTTATCTTTAGGAGGATTACCTCCATTTTTAGGATTTATACCTAAATGATTAATTATTCAACATTTAAGAATAAATTATATATTTCTTTTATTATTTATAATTTTAATATCCTTAATTACATTATTTTTTTATATACGAATTATTTATTCAAGATTAATTTTTATAAATAATCAATTAATTTTTAATTCATTAATTACTATTAAAATTAATTCTATTATTTTAATTATATCATTTTTTTCAATTAATGGATTAATTATTATTACAATATTAAATAACTATCTTTAAAATTTATAAATTCTTTAATTCTTAATTTTTTAAGGATTTAGGTTAAATAAACCAATAGCCTTCAAAGCTTTAAATAAAGATTCCCCCCCTTCTTTAAGCCTTATTCCCTTACCTATTTTTATTTTTATTAAAATAAATAATTTTATTTATGAATTTAAATTTAAATTATTAAAAGTTTTAAAGAAAATTTCTTATCATTAAATTTGCAATTTAATATTTTATTTTAAACTATAAAACTTTTATGTTTTATTATGGTAAAAGAAATAAAATCATTTCCTAAATAAATTTACAGTTTATTACCTAAAATCTCAGCCATTTTACCGCGACAATGATTATTTTCAACAAACCATAAGGATATTGGAACTTTATATTTTATTTTTGGTACTTGATCAGGAATAGTAGGAACCTCTTTAAGAATATTAATTCGTGCAGAATTAGGTAACCCAGGTTCATTAATTGGGGATGATCAAATTTATAATGTTATTGTAACTGCCCATGCATTCATTATAATTTTTTTCATAGTTATACCTATTTTAATTGGAGGATTTGGTAATTGATTAGTCCCTTTAATATTAGGTGCTCCTGATATAGCTTTTCCTCGAATAAATAATATAAGTTTTTGACTTTTACCTCCTTCTTTAACTTTATTATTAATAAGTTCAATAGTTGAAAGTGGTGCAGGTACTGGATGAACAGTTTACCCCCCTCTTTCTTCTGCTATTGCCCATAGAGGAGCTTCAGTTGATTTAGCTATTTTTAGATTACATTTAGCTGGAATTTCTTCAATTTTAGGGGCTGTAAATTTTATTACTACAATTATCAATATGCGATCAATTGGAATAACATTTGATCGTATACCTTTATTTGTTTGATCAGTAGGTATTACTGCTCTATTATTATTATTATCTTTACCTGTTTTAGCTGGAGCTATTACTATACTTTTAACAGATCGAAATTTAAATACATCTTTCTTTGATCCTGCTGGAGGAGGAGATCCAATTTTATATCAACACTTGTTTTGATTTTTTGGTCATCCAGAAGTTTATATTTTAATTTTACCAGGATTTGGGATAATTTCTCATATTATTAGTCAAGAAAGAGGAAAAAAGGAAACTTTTGGTTCTTTAGGAATAATTTATGCTATATTAGCAATTGGGTTACTAGGATTTGTTGTTTGAGCTCATCATATATTTACTGTTGGAATAGATGTTGATACACGAGCTTATTTTACATCTGCTACAATAATTATTGCTGTTCCCACAGGAATTAAGATTTTTTCATGACTTGCTACTCTTCATGGAACTCAACTATCTTATAGACCATCTTTATTATGAGCTTTAGGATTTGTATTTTTATTCACAGTAGGAGGATTAACTGGAGTAGTATTAGCTAACTCCTCTATTGATATTGTTCTTCATGATACATATTATGTAGTTGCACATTTTCATTATGTTTTATCTATAGGAGCAGTATTTGCAATCATAGCAGGATTTATTCATTGATTTCCTTTGTTTACTGGATTAATAATAAATAATAATTTATTAAAAATTCAATTTATTATTATATTTATTGGTGTAAATTTAACCTTTTTCCCACAACATTTTCTAGGATTAAGAGGAATACCTCGACGTTATTCTGATTACCCAGATGCTTATACTTCTTGAAATATTATTTCCTCAATTGGATCAACAATTTCTTTTATTGGAGTATTAATATTTATCTATATTATTTGAGAAAGATTCATTTCTCAACGACTAATTTTATTTTCTAATCAAATATCAACATCTATTGAATGGTTTCAAGCTCATCCTCCAGCTGAACATAGCTACTCAGAATTGCCAATATTAAATAATTTCTAATATGGCAGAATAGTGTAATGAATTTAAGCTTCATATATAAAGAATTTTTTTTCTTTTTTTAGAATTTTAAATTTCTATATTTTTAATTCTATTAAAATGGCAACATGATCAAATTTAAATTTACAGGATAGAGCTTCTCCATTAATAGAACAATTAATATTTTTTCATGATCATACATTAATAATTTTAATTATAATTACAATAATAGTTGGATATCTCATAATATCTTTATTCTATAATAAATATATTAATCGATATCTATTAGAAGGGCAAATAATTGAATTAATTTGAACAATTTTACCAGCAATTACTTTAATTTTTATTGCTTTACCTTCTCTTCGATTACTTTATTTATTAGATGAAATTAATAATCCTATAATTACACTAAAAACTATTGGTCATCAATGATATTGAAGCTATGAATACTCAGATTTTAAAAAATTAGAATTTGATTCTTATATAACTCCAATTAATGAAATACAAAAAAATAATTTTCGATTATTAGACGTTGATAATCGAATCATTCTTCCTTTTAATAATCAAATTCGTATTTTAGTTACAGCAACTGATGTAATTCATTCATGAACAATTCCTTCTTTAGGGGTGAAAATTGATGCTACTCCAGGGCGATTAAATCAAACTAATTTTTTTATAAATCGAACAGGATTATTTTATGGTCAATGTTCTGAAATTTGTGGGGCAAATCATAGCTTTATACCAATTGTAATTGAAAGAATTCCTATAAATTTTTTTATTAAATGAATTTCTATAATAAATTCATTAGATGACTGAAAGCAAGTATTGATCTCTTAAATCAAATTATAGTAAATTAGCAATTACTTCTAATGAAAAGAATTAGTTAAATTTATAACATTAGAATGTCAATCTAAAATAATTATTTTAAATAATATTCTTTAATTCCTCAAATAGCTCCAATAAATTGAATTTTTTTATATTTTTTATTTATTTTAATTTTTTTAATATTCAATTTTTTAAATTACTATTTATTTTTAATAAAAAATTCTAATTTTAATAATAAAAATTTTAAAAATAAAATTATACACTGAAAATGATAACAAACTTATTTTCAACATTTGATCCTTCAACTAATATCTTAAATTTATCATTAAATTGATTAAGAACTTTAATCGGTATTTTTATAATTCCAATAATATATTGATTTATTCCATCTCGTTATAGAATAATTTGAATTAATATTATTAATATTTTGCATAAAGAATTTAAAACATTATTAGGGCCTTATAATTATAAAGGAAGAACATTTATTTTTATTTCTTTATTTAGACTTATTTTATTTAATAATTTTATAGGATTATTCCCATATATTTATACAAGCTCAAGTCATTTATCAATAACATTATCATTAGCTTTACCTTTATGAATAACTTATATAATTTTTGGTTGAATTAATAATACTCAATATATATTTGCTCATTTAGTTCCTCAAGGAACTCCTCCTATTTTAATACCATTTATAGTAATAATTGAATCTATTAGAAATATTATTCGACCAGGAACATTAGCTATTCGATTAGCTGCTAATATAATTGCAGGACATTTACTATTAACTTTATTAGGAAATACAGGTCCTTTAATAAATTCATTTTTACTTTCATTATTAATTATGGTTCAAATATTATTGTTAACTTTAGAATTTGCTGTTTCAATTATTCAAGCATACGTATTTTCTATTCTTAGAACTTTATATTCAAGAGAAGTAATTTAATTAATGTCAACACATTCAAATCATCCTTTTCACTTAGTAGATTATAGTCCTTGACCATTAACTGGAGCTATTGGAGCAATAATTATAGTTACAGGATTAGTTAAATGATTTCATCAATATAATATAAATTTATTAATAATTGGAATTATTATTACATTATTAACTATAATCCAATGATGACGAGACGTAATTCGTGAGAGTACTTTTCAAGGTTTACATACTTATGTTGTTACAATAGGTCTTCGATGAGGAATAATTTTATTTATTACTTCAGAAGTATTTTTTTTCCTATCTTTTTTCTGAGGATTTTTTCATAGAAGTTTAAGCCCAACTATTGAATTAGGAAATATTTGACCTCCAATTGGTATTCAACCATTTAATCCTCTTCAAATTCCTTTTCTTAATACATTAATTCTATTGACTTCAGGAATTACTGTAACTTGAGCCCATCATAGATTAATAGAAAATAATTATTATCAAGCACTTCAAGGATTATTTTTTACTGTAATTTTAGGAATTTATTTTACTATTTTACAAGGATTTGAATATATTGAATCTCCCTTTACTATTTCAGATTCAGTCTATGGATCAACCTTCTTCATAGCAACAGGATTTCATGGATTACATGTAATCATTGGTACATTATTTCTATTAGTATGTTTACTTCGACATTATAATAATCATTTTTCTTCTATTCATCATTTTGGTTTTGAGGCAGCAGCTTGATATTGACATTTTGTTGATGTTGTTTGATTATTTTTATATATTTCAATTTACTGATGAGGTAGATAATTAATTTATATAATATAAAAAGTATATTTGACTTCCAATCAAAAAGTCTAATTATTTTTAGTATAAATAATTTTAATTATAATAAATTCAACAATTATTTTATTCTTAATTTCATTAATTTTAATATTAATTGCTAATTTTATTTCTAAAAAATCTTTTATAGATCGAGAAAAAAACTCACCATTTGAGTGTGGATTTGACCCAAAAAATTCCTCTCGTTTACCTTTTAGACTTCAATTCTTTTTAATTGCAGTAATTTTCTTAATTTTTGATGTAGAAATTGCTTTATTAATACCAATAATTATAATTATAAAATTTTCAAATATTTATTATTGAACTATTACAAGATTAATATTTTTATTAATTTTATTAATTGGATTATACCATGAATGAAATCAAGGAGCTTTAAGTTGAGCAAATTAAGGATAATAGTTTAAAATAATAAATATTTGATTTGCATTCAAAAGATATTGAATTATCAATTTATCTTAAAATAAGAAGTAAAATATATTACATTTAGTTTCGACCTAAAAATTTGATGAAATTCATCCTTATTTATAATATTTATTAATTGAAGCCAAAATATAGAGGCATATCACTGTTAATGATATTATTGAATTTTAATTCCAATTAAAGAAATATGATGATCAAGAAAAAGCTGCTAACTTTTTTCTTTAGCGGTTAAATTCCGTTTATATTTCTTAATTTATATAGTTTAATTTAAAACCTTACATTTTCAATGTAATAATAAAATTTTATATTTTTATAAATACTTATAAATTTTAAAAAATTTCCATAATATCTTCAATATTATACTCTAAAAATAAGCTATATAAGTTTATAATAAAAATAATAAAAATAACAAAATTATTAATCATAAAACTATTATTAATAAAAAAATCTTTATATTATTATTATGAATAAATTGAAAATATATTGAATTATTTTTTAAATTTAAATAAATCCCTTGTCCTCCTAAATATTCATTTCATCCTTGATCAAAATTTTTATATAAATTATATCTAACTATTAAAGGAATATAATTTATTGAAAATGTTGAAATATTAGGTATAAATCACATAAACCCAAAAAAATATCTATACTTATAAAATTTTAATGAATAATTTAATCAATTAAAAGAAAATTTAGAAAATTCATATCCAATTCATCCTCCTATAATTCTTACTAATAATGCTAATATCTTTAATTCTATTGGTAAACAAATTATTATAGGTGTAGGAAAAATTAATCATCTTAATATTCTTCCTATAAAAATTACAAATATTAACATAAACAATATTCTTTTATATATAACTCATCTTTCATCATTTAATGAATGAAAACTATAAAAATTAAAATCTCCTGTAATTGTATAATAACATAATCGTAATGTATAACAAACTGTTAAACCAGTAGATAAAAAAAATAATATAAAAATTACTAAATTAATATAACTTATACAAACAACTTCTAAAATTAAATCCTTAGAATAAAATCCTGCTAAAAAAGGTATACCGCATAAGGCTAAATTAGAAATATTTATACATATACAAGTTAAAGGCATATGAACTATTAAATTTCCTATATATCGAATATCTTGCATATTATTTATATTATGAATAATAACTCCAGCACATATAAATAATAAAGCCTTAAAAAGAGCATGAGTTAATAAATGAAAAAAAGCTAATTTATAATTTCCTAATGCTAAAATACTTATTATTAAACCTAATTGACTTAAAGTAGATAATGCAATAATTTTTTTAAGATCAAATTCAAAATTAGCCCCTAAACCTGCTATAAATATTGTCAATACTGAAATTAATAATAAAAATAAACATAAACTATTTCTTAAAATTAAATTAAATCGAATTAATAAATATACCCCAGCTGTAACTAAAGTAGAAGAATGAACTAATGCAGAAACAGGTGTTGGAGCTGCTATTGCTGCTGGTAATCATGAAGAAAAAGGAATTTGAGCTCTCTTTGTTATTGCAGCAATTAAAATTAATACTCCAATAATATTTATATATAAATCTTCATTTATAAAATCTAAATAATAAATATAATTTCAACTTCCATAGTTTAATATTCAAGTAATACTTAATAATAACATTACATCTCCAATTCGATTTATTAAAACTGTAATTATTCCAGCATTATAAGATTTAATATTTTGATAATAAATTACTAAACAATAAGAAACTAACCCTAAACCATCTCAACCTAATAAAATTCTAATTAAATTTGGTCTAATAATTAATAATATTATTGAAAATACAAATATTAAAACTAATATAATAAAACGATTAATATTTTCATCTCCTATTATATATTGTTTACTATAAAAAATTACTATTCTTGAAATAAATAAAACAAAACTTATAAATATTAATGATATTCAATCTAACAAAACTCTTATAACAATCGAACATCTATTTAAATTTATTAATTCTCATTCAATAAATAATCTATAATCACAAATTAAAAAATTTATTCTTAAAAAAAATAAAATTAATCTTATAATAAATAAAGAAATAAATCTAATTAAACAAATTGAAATTAAATAAATAATTTAAGATAAGAAAAACTTATATATTTGATACCACAAATCAAAATTTTTTATTAAATTACTTAAATTTTTTAAATTCATAATATTAAAAATCTTCTTTTTAAAATTATTATATTTAAAGGAAATCAATGTAAAAATAATAATAAATATTCTCGAACATACCCCAATGAACAAGAAAACTTTCCTGAATAAATTTTTCCATGCTGACTATAAGAATATAAATATAAAGTATATGCAGCACTAAAAAAAGATAATAATATTAAAAATAATATACATAACCATGTTCATGAAATTAATCTATTTAATAAAGAAATTTCTCCTATTAAATTTATTGAAGGAGGTGCTGCTATATTACAAATACATAATAAAAATCACCATAAAGATATTCTAGGTATAAAATTCAATAATCCCTTATTTATAAAAATTCTTCGTCTATTTATTCGTTCATAACTGATATTAGCTAAACAAAATAATCCTGATGAACATAAACCATGCCCAATTATTATAATTAAAGATCCACAAAATCCTCAATAATTTAAAGTTATAATTCCCCCTAAAACTATTCCTATATGAGCTACTGAAGAATAAGCAATTAATATCTTTAAATCATTTTGTCGTAAACAAATTAAACTAACTAGAAATCCCCCAACTAATGAAATACTAATAAATAGATAAGAAAACTTAATTCTTATTCAAATAAATAAATTTAAAACTCGTAATAAACCATAACCCCCTAATTTTAATATAATTCCTGCTAAAATTATTGAACCAGAGACTGGGGCCTCAACATGAGCTTTAGGTAATCATAAATGAACTATATACATAGGTATTTTTACTAAAAATGCAAAAATTATACATACATATATATATATATTAAAATTTCATAAATTATTAAAATAAAAATAATTTAATGAAAAAAAATTTCTATATAAAAAAAAAATTCCAATTATTATTGGTAAAGAAGCAAATAATGTATAAAATAATAAATAAATTCCAGCCTGTAATCGTTCAGGTTGATACCCTCAACCTATAATTAAAATTAAAGTAGGAATTAAACTAGCTTCAAAAAATAAGTAAAATATAAATAAATTTATTGAACTAAAGGTACAATATAATAATAAAAGTAAAATTAATACTATAAATAAAAAAAAATTAAAAAAATTATTTTTTTTATAAATTTTTTCTCTTGCTAAAATCATTAATGAACAAATTCAAAATCTTAATATAATTAATATATAAGATAATAAATCTATACCAAAAAAATAACTAATATGTAATCATATATAATTAAATCTTAATATAAATATAAATATAAAACTTATAAAAAAATAAAATAATTGATTAATTCAAAATATAGATTTTTTAAAACTTAAAGGAATCAAAAATATTATTATAAATAAAAATTTTAACATAATAAATTTATTGAAAAAAATAAGTCATTTCCATGTGTTCGAATTAATGATACTAAAATTGATAATCCTAAAACTCTTTCACATACACAAAAAGTAATAAATATTATTCTAAAATAAAATTCATAATTAAATATAGATAAATATAAAAAAATTATTATATATAAAGATAAAATAATAAATTCTAAACTTAATAATATTAATAATAAATGTTTACGTTTTAAAGAAAAAACTAATATTCCTACTATTGATATTAATATAAATAAAAATAAATTATATATATAAATTAGTTTTAATAATTTAAATTTAAAATATTGGTCTTGTAAATCAAAAATAAGAAATTATCTTTTAAAACTTCAGAGAAAAAAAATAACTTTTATCATTAATCTCCAAAATTAACATTTTATTTAAACTATTCTCTGATATTTACTTTTTATTTTTAATTTTTAATTTAATATTAACTTTAATTTTTATTTTTATTAATCATCCTTTATCGATAGGATTAATTTTACTTTTACAAACAATTTTAATCTCAATTATATCTAGTTTATTTTCATATTCTTATTGATTCTCATATATTCTATTTCTAATTATATTAGGGGGAATACTTGTTTTATTTATATATATAACAAGTTTAGCATCAAATGAAATATTTAATTTATCAATAAATCTAATAATAATAATAATAATTTATTTATTAAGAATATTTTTCTTATATATTTTTATTGATCAAATAATTATTAATTCATTATTAAAAAATTCTAATATAATAGAAATATATAGCTTTATATATAAAAATGAAAATTTAATATCATTAAATTCAATTTATAATATACCAAATAATATAATTACTATTATACTTATAAATTATTTATTTTTAACTTTAATTATAGTAGTAAAAATTACTGAAAATAAATTTGGACCTTTACGACAAAAATTTTATGAATAAACCTATACGAATTAATCATCCTTTATTTAAAATTATAAACAACGCATTAATTGATCTCCCAACTCCTTCTAATATTTCCTTATGATGAAATTTTGGATCTTTATTAGGACTATGCCTAATTATTCAAATTTTAACTGGATTATTTTTAGCCATACATTATACTGCTAATATTGAAATAGCTTTTAATAGAGTAAATCATATTTGTCGAGATGTTAATTATGGTTGATTACTTCGTACTATCCATGCAAATGGAGCTTCTTTTTTTTTTATCTGTATATATCTTCATATTGGACGAGGAATATATTATGGATCTTATAAATTTATTTATACATGAATAGTAGGAATTATAATCTTATTTTTAGTTATAGGTACTGCATTTATAGGATATGTATTACCATGAGGTCAAATATCCTTTTGAGGAGCAACAGTTATTACTAATCTCTTATCTGCAATTCCATATTTAGGAACAATATTAGTTCAATGAATTTGAGGGGGATTTGCCGTAGATAATGCAACCTTAACTCGATTTTTTACTATCCATTTTATCTTACCTTTTATTATTATTGCAATAGTAATAATTCATCTATTATTTCTTCATCAAACAGGATCAAATAATCCATTAGGATTAAACAGAAATATTGATAAAATTTCTTTTCATCCTTATTTTTCTTTTAAAGATATTATAGGATTTATTATAATATTAATAATTTTAACATTATTAACTTTATTAAATCCTTATTATTTAGGTGATCCTGATAATTTTACACCAGCTAATCCTCTTGTTACTCCAATTCATATTCAACCTGAATGATATTTTTTATTTGCTTATGCAATTCTACGATCTATTCCTAATAAATTAGGAGGAGTAATTGCTTTACTTATATCTATTTTAATTTTATTAATTATTCCTTTTACTAATAAAAGAAAATTTCAAAGAAATAAATTTTATCCAATTAATCAAATTATATTTTGAATATTCTTTTCAATTGTTATTTTATTAACTTGAATTGGTATACGACCAGTAGAAGATCCATATATTATAACTGGTCAAATTTTAACAATTATTTATTTTTTATACTTTATTATTAATCCATTAATAATAATATATTGAGATAAAATTATTTATAATAACTAGTTAATGAACTTGATAAAGTATATATTTTGAAAATATAATAAAGAAGTAAAATCTTCTATTAACTTATACTAAAAATAATTCACTAAATTAAAAAAGAAAAAATTAATAATTTTAAACCAATATATAAAAATAAAAAATTTAAAGATAACGGTAAAAAACTCTTTCATGCTATATATATTAATTTATCATACCGATAACGTGGTAATGTTCCACGAACCCAAATAAAAATAAATGAAATAAAAACTATTTTTAAAAAAAAAAATAAACTTATTAAATTTCTACCTAAAAATATAACTCTAAATATTATTCTTATAAATAAAATTCTTGAATATTCAGATAAAAAAATTAAAGCAAACCCACCTCTTCTATATTCTACATTAAATCCAGAAACTAATTCTGATTCACCCTCTGCAAAATCAAATGGAGTTCGATTAGTTTCAGCTAATATTGAAACAAATCAAACTAATCTCAAAGGAATTGAAATAAAAAATATTCAAATTAAACTTTGATATTTTATAAATTCTATTATTCTATATCTTTCAATTAATACTAAAAAAGATATCAAAATTAAAGCCAAACTTACTTCATAAGAAATAGTTTGTGCTACTGCTCGTAATCCCCCTAATAAAGAATAACTAGAATTTGAAGATCACCCAGCAATTATTACTGTATAAACTCTTAAACTTGTAATTCTTAAAAAAAATAATAAACCCAAATTAAAAGAAAATATATTAAAAATATAAGGCATTAAAACTCACATTAATAATGATAAAAATAATCTTATAATAGGTGAATAATAATAAATAATATAATTAGACAATAAAGGATATGTTTGTTCTTTAGAAAATAATTTAATTGCATCACTAAAAGGCTGAGCAATCCCTATAAATCCCACTTTCTTTGGTCCTTTTCGAATATGAATATAACCTAATACTTTTCGTTCTAATAAAGTTAAAAAAGCCACTCCAACTAAAACACAAATTACTAATAATAATAAATTTAAAAAACAAAATAAAGTATCTAATAAATACAAGTATTACTTATAAAATTAAAATTTTATTTAATATGAATTCTAAATTCATTACACTATTCTGCCAAAGTAATTCTCATTTAATAATATTCAAATTTAACATATTAAATTTAATAAAATATTTGGTCCTTTCGTACTAAAATATATAAATTTATTAAAGATAGAAACCAACCTGGCTTACGCCGGTTTGAACTCAGATCATGTAAAGATTCAATGGTCGAACAGACCAAAAATTTAAACTTCTACACCTAAATTAATCTTTAATCCAACATCGAGGTCGCAAACTTTTTTATCGATATGAACTCTCTAAAAAAATTACGCTGTTATCCCTAAGGTAACTTAATCTTTTAATCAATAATATTGGATCAAAAATCTATAAATAAATATTTTATAAAAAAAAGAATTACTTAAATCTTTTTATTACCCCAATAAAATACAAATTTTAAAATAACATAATTTAATCTTAATTAATTATTTTAAAATTTATATAAAGTTCTATAGGGTCTTCTCGTCTTTTAATTAAATTTAAGCTTTTTAACTTAAAAATTAAATTCTAAACTTATTTAAATAAAGACAGATTTTATTTCGTCCAACCATTCATTCTAGCTTTTAATTAAAAAACTAATGATTATGCTACCTTTGTACAGTCAATATACTGCAGCCATTAAAATTATTAAAATTCATTGGGCAGGTTAGACTTTATATATAATTCAAAAAGACATGTTTTTGTTAAACAGGCGAATAAAATTTTTGCCGAATTCCTTTATATAATCTAATAATTTAAAATTATTTTATACAAATTTATCTATACTAATTTCATCATTATAACTATATAAACTTAATTAATAAATATTTATTTATAAAATATAAAATTTTTATATAAAATAATATAAAATATATAAATTAATTATAACAAATTATTTATTGATAGATATTTCTAAACTTACAAATTTAAATTTATTTATAAAAATTATTATATTTTAATTTAAAGCTTATCCCTTAAATTATTATTATTAAAATATTAATAAATTATATAATTAAAATATTAAAATAATTAATAACTAAATTAAATTTATTTCTAAATAAACTAGATATATTTAAGAACGAATAACATTTCATTACTAATAAAATATTTTAAATATTTTTTTTACAATAAAAAAAATATTTTATTAACTCTCTTAAAATCGAGAAAATTATTTTTCATAATATTTAATTAATAAACCCTGATACACAAGGTACAAAAAAATAATTTTACTTTTAATTAATATATATTAATATTTCAATAATCTTTTTCAATACAAATAAACTATAATTATATGAATTTTTTCTTTAAACAATACTAAAAATAAAAATTTATAAAATTATTTTTATTAAAAATAATAAAAAAAAATTAAAAATAATTTTTTTATTTCAAATTAAATCGATTTGCACGATAATCTTTTTAATGTAAATAAAATACTTTACTTTTTAAGCTTTAATTTGTCATTCTAGATTCACTTTCCAGTAAATCTACTATGTTACGACTTATCTTACTTTAAATTCAATAAGAGCGACGGGCAATATGTACATATTATAGAGCTATAATCATAAAATTTAATTTAATTTTATTACTATTAAATCCAATTTCAAAAAAATATTTCAATTTTTTATCCAAAATAAATTATTTTATTGTAACCCATTTCTTCTTTTTTATCAACTGCACCTTGATTTGATATATTTTTTTATTAAAAACTCTAAAAATTATTTCTTCTAAAATTTTTTCATAACAACGATATACAAATTTTTTTAAAAAAAGTAAATTTTATCGTGGACTATCGATAATAGAACAGGTTCCTCTAAATAGACTATAATACCGCCAAATTTTTTAATTTTCAAGATCATATCTAATACTAATTTATAATAATTTTTTACATTTAAAATAATAGGGTATCTAATCCTAGTTTAATACAAAAATTTCATAATATAAAAAAAATTATTAAAAATAATTATTATATTTAAAAATTTCACCTAATAAATATAATTTAAATATTTTATTTATTATTATTTAATTACTTATAAAAAAAATTAATTTATATTTTTTGTATAACCGCAACTGCTGGCACAAAATTTGTTAATATATAAAAAAAATTCTAATTCTTAATTTCTTAAATAAATAATATTAAATACTGCGAATTAATTAAACTAATATAATTTTTTAAATTATTAATTATAATTCTTACAAAAATTTACATATAAAAAAATTTTTAAATTAATTTTTAAGCTAAAATTAAACTTTACTTAATTAAATTTTAATAAAACCTATTAATTTAATATTCTATTAAATTCAATATTTCTAATTTTAAATAGTTATTTCCTGCCATTGCCATTATTGAACACATAATTAAAAATCATGTAAATAAATTTAAAAAGAAAATTTTATTGATTATATTTTATTATATTCTGCCCAATTAAAATAAAACAAAATCAATAAAATTTAAATAAAAATAAAATATTCAATATATTTTCTGCCCTAATATATTTTATATATTTTAATTATTTTATTAAAAATTTAATATAAATTTTTAATTCTTTTTTTTTTCTTTTTAAACTTTATCTATATAAAAATAAAAAAAAACAATATTTTATTATATGATTAAAAATTTAATTAAT